TTTTGAATTCCTCCGAAAAGAAGGGTGGTAAGTTGATCATTTACCGATCGGGGTCTGATCGATCCTATGAAGGTAAGGGTCAATTTTATTGTAGAGCCGTATGCAATGCATAATGCCCGTACGGTTGTTCGATTCTATCTTTTTTCTTGTTATTCTTTTATCTTTCTTTTATCTTCCCCTCATCATGCGAAATAGAGAAACCTTTTTTATCTTATATCATCAGGGTAATGATCCATCAACCCGCTGGTTCTTTTTCTGAAGTAGCAACGGGAGAATTCATCCTGGAAGTGGGAGAACTGCTGAAACTACGTGAAACCCTGACAAGGGTTTATGTACAAAGAACGGGGAAACCCTTCTGGGTTGTATCCGAAGACATGGAAAGAGATATTTTTATGTCAGCAACAGAGGCCCAAGCTTATGGAATTGTTGATCTTGTAGCGGTTGAATGACAATAAATAGCCTGAATTTCGCGTCAATTCGTGATTTAAAATGAACCCTGCCGCGTTTAATATTCTATGACTTTTATTTATTTACTATCTATTGATTGATGATTCTATTGATCTATCGATTCTATTCTATTGAATAAAAGTCATTCATAATCATACGGTTAGGATCGATCTAAACCAGCCCATTATGTATATGATTCAACATGCCAACGATTAAACAACTTATTAGAAATACAAGACAGCCAATCAGAAATGTCACAAAATCCCCCGCGCTTCGGGGATGCCCTCAGCGTCGAGGAACATGTACTAGGGTGTATGTGCGACTCGTTCAGATCATAAACTAGAACAAAGGAAAGAGAACAATGTTCGAATATCAATGATCAAATAGGATAGAACGGAAAAACAAACTACATTTACTATCTAAAAATAAGAAAATGGGGTCATATCCCTTTTATTGTGTATGAAATTTATGGTTTCTATTGGTGTAAAACCACTCACCTCAATTCAAGATGAGAAGTAATTCTCCATTGGTAGCAAATGGTTATCCATTAAGCGGAGGAAATCTTAGTAACATAGACCCCTCTTGCAAGAACGGACTAACAGGGTCAGCTACCCAGCCAACTTTCATAATTAAATACCGTTACTGTATAGGTAGAGCTCGTTGTGAAAGACCTATTACTGGATAATTCATGGGTAGAGCCGAAGAATGTGAACTATACAAGTTAGCAATAACATTGATTAAATGAAGTAAGGGCTCCGGTGTATAGAGAAGACCTCACCGTTTAAGAAGTAACCATAGAAACGATGGAATCCACTATTTAGTTATCATTGCTATTTTTTTTAACCTAGTATAGTACAATTTCGTATTTCGAGGTGAAATGCCTATAAAAAAATAAAAAATCGTGGTTGGGAAGGTTATAGTAGCGAAAGCCATTGGAATTTTTAGTTTATACATTGGAAAAATCCGTTTTGTTATTAATATACTAGGAAAGGGGCAAAAGAATAACTGAAAGAAAGGAAATCTATTAGTTATTCGTTAAAGTTTCATTTATTCAATGACCAGAATTAGACGGGGATATATCGCTCGGAGACGTAGAACAAAAATTCGTTTATTTGCATCAAGCTTTCGGGGGGCTCATTCAAGACTTACTCGAACTATTACTCAACAAAAAATAAGAGCTTTGGTTTCGGCTCATCGGGATAGGGATAGGCAAAAAATAAACTTTCGTCGTTTGTGGATCACTCGAATAAATGCAGCAATTCGTGAAAGGGGGGTATGCTATAGTTATAGTAGATTAATAAATGATCTGTACAAGAGACAGTTGCTTCTTAATCGTAAAATACTTGCACAAATAGCTATATCAAATAGGAATTGTCTTTATATGATTTCCAATGAGATCATAAAAGAAGTAGGTTGGAAAGAATCCACCGGTTAAACGGAGTTGCCCGGAGAATGAACTCCGGGAAGATCGAATAAAAATGAATAGAATTAGAATATGATAAAATATCAGAAAGTAGTCAAAATAAATATGAATCAACACGTTCAATAAAAAATTTTATTCTTCCCAGATTATTCTTTTTTTTCTTACGACACGAGACTTCAATCCGGATTCTTGGATTTTTCCAACAAAAAAGAAATCCGCGTTTGAGTTCAGATGGGCATTTGAATTCAAGTGAAGAAAGAGTAAACCTATCTTTTTCTGGCTCTAAGACTGGGAGTTCTGGTGGTCGACTCGGTTCTTTCAAATTGTTTCTCATTATTAAGAAAAGGTAACAAAGATAAAATACGAGCTTGTTTTATAGCAATAGTAATTAATCGTTGTTGTTTCAAGGTCAATCTATTCACTCGTCTAGATAATATTTTTCCCTGTTCACTAATAAATCGACTAATTAAACTCATGTTTTTATAATCAATTCGATCCCCCGATTGGATCGGGGGCAAACGCCTACGAAAAGATCGCTTGGATTTAAGAAAAGTTCGCTTAGATTTTTCCATGGTTTGGTTAGTTTATTTCTTATCCCTAAAATCCTATTTCAGCCGTATCTTTTATTAGAATAAATAAATAGGATTTGGAATAAATAAATAGGATTTGGTTTGTTTATAATTATCTTTAACTATGTTAAATATGTTATATATATAATGTTATTTTTGCCCTTTCCTTGTAAGAAAGATAAGGGCGCCGGTGCTCGGTTCGTTCGATCTATTTCTTTATCTCCCCATGAATCGTATGTTTGTTACAATATGGACAGAATTTTAGCAACTCCAATCGATTAGGCGTATTGTGCCGGTTCTTTTGAGTAATATATCTGGAAATCCCCGTTGATTCCTTATTAACACCGTTTCGAACACAAGCGGTACATTCCAAAAGAACCGGTATTCGCACATCTTTACCCTTAGCCATGAACCTCCTTTGGATTTTTCATTTACTCAACTCTTCCTTTTTCAATTCGAAACGAAAAAGAAGAAAGGAAGGAAAAAATTTGTAACTAGCTATCCTCTTATGCAAGATTTCATTACAATCAATATAGGAAATACCATAGAAAGATTTCTAAACTATATTTCAACAGTACAGTATTTCATATAATTATCGTCTAGAATACGCTTTCCCTAGAACCAGAGTTTGTATTCGACTTCCATAGAAATTTAATACATAGAAATTCATATTAATTTAATTCCAACCTGAACCCGACTCTCACAGCTGTTGAATGTAATATTCTTTCTCTTTCCTCCCTTTTTCTAGGGAAAAAAGAGAAAAGAAGGGGCTTTATTTAATTGTATCTCTAATCTTCTTTATTCCTTCCCACGTCAATAACTAGAATGAAAAAAAGGGGAACGTCAACGCATCCGGGAAAAAACGATTAATCTCTATCAATAAACCTGCCAAAGAACCGAACCATAGAGTACTTAGTACCGGTGCCACGGAAAGATATGTTTTTAGATCTCGCATTGAAAAACCTCCTTTTATAGTAATACATACATAAGATAATACATATTGAAATGTACAATCATCCAGTAAATAAGATTTACTTTTTGTTAAATACAGAAAAAACGTCCTTTTCTTCCCCACTATTCCCCAAAAAGACTCGTTTATTTTTCCTAGGGGTTCCAGAAGTATTTTACTATTATTATATGTTAAATGAGACCAAAAAGGCGAAATGGACATAAAAATTCTAGATTTTAATAGAGGCAATAACGATGTGGAAAACAAGACAGGAATTCTCTACAATGACACTGTAGACCAATGGAAGGGATGTAGCGCAGCTTGGTAGCGCGTTTGTTTTGGGTACAAAATGTCACGGGTTCAAATCCTGTCATCCCTACCTATTACTGCTCCTTTGAGCAGTAACGAGGGATTTTTTGAGATCAATTCACGTTGGACATATCATATAGAATCTTTTATTCTTATGATGATACTATATGTGTGCATACAAGATGTATTGGGGCCAATCCTTTTCTTTACAGTCTTTTCTTTTATGAGAAGAAAGCGCTCTTAGTTCAGTTCGGTAGAACGTGGGTCTCCAAAACCCGATGTCGTAGGTTCAAATCCTACAGAGCGTGATTTGTATCTTCTTCGATGGAATTTGACTGAAACACTAACTGGAACAGCAATCTTTATTTGACCTCCTGGATATTAAAGAAAGGAGGAGGTCAATCAAAAAAAGAGATGTTAATTAATCAAAGGTCTAACTGATCGCCACGCCTGTATTGTAAATAGGCAGTTACAAATAATCCAGCCAAAGTAATAGGAATTAGACCTAACACAATTCCAAATAGAAAAACTTCAATCATTTCAATTTGTTTGAAAGGAGAAAAAAGAGGTAATATCTATACCTAAATATTAATCCGAATTACCATGAATCTCAATGACCAAGAATTGGCAATTAACGGGATAAAAATACACAGAAGTTCGCAGAAAGATTTTGTGCAATTAATTTCAAATAAGTCGTATCTTGCTCAGACCAATAAATAGAGCTGAGGTTATAGTTAAAGCCGTTAGTAGAAAACCGAAATAACTAGTTATGGTAGGCATCAAGGAGCTAAATGAAATATGGTCTTTTTATACATATGTTTATAAAAAAGCACTTACCTGAGTTTCCTTTTTTGCAAAATAGGAGAAAAAAACCAATTGAAAGTTTTTGAGTCATCTATCATTATAGACAGCACTAACAAGGATAAAGTCACAACTATATAAAAAAATTGATTCATCATCTGTAACATCTACCCATACCGCGTTTGCAATCAGCAAATGCATTCTTGGATCATTTTTCAATTCAACTTATAAACGAATAATAAGAACTGGGTAGTGTAATTTCGTTTTAAAATAAAACTAACTCTTTTCCAATCATTATGGAATCAAATTAGAAAATTATTCCTATTTTTATCATTTGTTTTATTGGATCGAATCTATATATTTTAGAGCGAACATTAATCTTATAAAACTTTTACTTTCATTTTAACTAATTAGATTCCGTAATGAGTTCACTCATATAATATCTTAAATATCTTGAATGAATGAGAACAAAAAGTTATCACATGATCACTCAAAAAAATAG